TCGTTAGTATCTTTATTACTATTACCGAATCAAATGACCACGTATAATTAAGCGGATTCATCCGCTCTTAAGAACCATTAAATCCTGTAAATCCTGGAAATGATTGCTATGATGTATTGCATAAATTGTTTGAAATGAAAAAAAAATAAAATAATTCTATGTGATGGAACAAAATATCTCTCTTATCTATCCCTCAAATTCTTTTTTTTTCCAAGGAATGTTGCCTTAGCCTTGAACGCTGCACTAATTTTTTTTTTGAATCCGGTACCAACGGGTATTATTCCCCCTAGAACAACGTTCTCTTTCAGGCCTTTCAACCAATCAATACGACCCCGGAGAGCGGCCTTTGCTAAAACTCTAGCAGTTTCTTGAAAACTCGCTTCGGATATGAAACTTTGAGTATTCAGAGATGTTTTTGTTATTCCCAGTAATAGTGCTCGGTAACAGATCGCTTCTTCCAAAGCACGCCCCGTTCGCTCAGCTCGCAACAATCCAATTAGTTCGCCAGGTGAAAAAACATTAGACATTCCATCTTCTGAAACCAACACTTTGGATGTTATTTGACGCACAATAATTTCTATATGTCTATTATGGATCTGCACCCCCTGAGATCGATAAACTTTTTGGATCTTATTAACTAAAGAAATATGACTTTGAACTATAGTTAGCTCAGCACCAATCAAGAATCTCCATGGAATGCCAAGAATTCTTGTTATATGATCGTTCCAACCCTCAACTCTCTTTTCTAGGTTCATCGATATTGAATCAATCGAACGCACCTCTAACACCTGTTCTACTTTTGGAAGACCTTGTGTTATATCACCAGATTTCGATTTTTCATATATAAATGTAACTAATGTATTTCCTTCAGAAAGGATTTCTCCGTAATGGCCATGAACAGTTGCTCCCGGAGTCGCCAAATAAGGGTTAGCCGATCTTATTACTACAGAATCCATTTGAACAATTAGAACTTGACCCGATTTTCGGTTTGGTCCGTTTTTAGATATACATACATTTTCACAAATCAATTGCCCAAGGCTAATTATTGTAGATGTTTTTTCACAATAATTAGGATGGTAATTATGATGGAGAAAATGCCAATTAAAATGGAATGGGTTCAAAACGATGTTACTGCATAGATCGGGCTTATAAATTCTCCCGTTTTCGTCCATTAAATAATATTGAAATACTTGAAAAATTTCTTTGAAATTGTCAAGTTGCAAATATTTCGTTACCAAGATCGGATTATGAGTTATTAAATAGGAAAATGAAAAAATATTTGCAACTTGAAAGGCTATTCCTAAAGGTCCTAACGAATTCCTAATTGGAATTCGAGGACCTCTTTTAATTGATTCTTTTATCACATTGTGATATTTTCCATCGTTGAGTAGACGCGTTTGAAAACAATTAGATGATGACAAAATTATCAAAGATCGGCATTCCTTATTTCTATTCAACAACATACGAATAGTTCTGTGATCTGGGCTAAGTGATTGTGAAATCTTTACCTTGGAATAAATAGAAAAAAATGGATTGATATTGGTGCGATCTGGCTCATTATCCGAGATCAATCCTGAACCGGACGGATTATTCCTTTTTCGAATATACGAAATATTGGAGTTCACTAAGTCAATTCTTAGGAAATCTCGAATCATGCCATTTGTACTTACTTCAATAAAAGAAGCGCGGACCTCTTCGATCGAAGAACTTTTTTTGTCTTGATCCCAATTCAAGACGAAACAAGTTCGAACTAATTGAATGCTTGTGTAAGAAATTCCCCGAATCGGTTTTCCACTTCCATAAAGAATATAATTGACAACTTGAAGTTCCAGATTATCCCTTTCCTGCAACAGGTCCTGGGGGAAAGGGGTTACTAAATTTATACCGTCCTCGATTTCATATATAATTACGGGTCGAACTAAAGCAAAATACTTTTTCTTGGTAGGTGCGATCCATTGGACATAGAGCCAATTTTTAAATTTTTTTGATTCCTTAGAATTTTTTTTTTTTACCGTTCCGGGTGGTATCAAGATGCCACTGTGTCGGGATATCTTTTCTATCTCTTCGGGAAAATGGATATCTCCCGAAAAGATTTTTAGTTCAATCCCCCTTTTGTTCTTTTCCACTCGCACCAATCCGCCTACTCGGCTTCTTCTATTGAAAGTTATTGGTGTATCTACTCCAATGATACTATTGTTCCGTACCATTATGGGAGAGGATTCGGGTAAAATATGCACTTCCTCGGGAATAAAAAAAAATCGATCTACTTTCATTTGGTATTTTGGCTTAAATTCTTTGAATCCTCTATACTTAATTAAATCCTCTTTTTTGAAAATTGTCCTATATTTAGTAATTCCTGAACTCTTTTTTCTGTATTGAGGATCATCGAAATAAGCAAGAATATTATTTCTACGAAAAATACCATGGATAGGTATTTCAATCGAGATACCGGAAGGGGGCATTAGTTCTTTGTCTCGTTCTTGAATCGATTGAAATGGAA